GAACGACGTTCTGCCGAATATATGACTCATGCTCCCTTAGGTTCCTTAAATTCTGTAGGGGGCGTAGCTACTGAGATCAATGCAGTCAATTATGTCTCTCCGAGAAGTTGGTTATCGACCTCTCATTTTGTTCTAGGATTCTTCCTATTCGTGGGTCATTTATGGCACGCGGGAAGGGCTCGAGCAGCGGCAGCAGGATTTGAAAAAGGAATTGATCGTGATTTTGAACCCGTTCTTTCTATGACTCCTCTTAACTAAAGTAGTAGTTAAAATAGGCAAGTCAAAATCGGTTCATATTAAAATTAAAAAGTCTTCTTTGTTTCTTTCAATTCAATCTAATTTTTTCTGGCTCGGCTATACTATCCAGCCGAGCCATTCTCCTTTTTTTATGATGTTAAGAAGTAAAAAAAGCCAATAAAGAAAAAATATATTAATCCAACAAAAGGAGAGAGAGGGATTCGAACCCTCGATAGTTATTTTTTATGAACTATACCGGTTTTCAAGACCGGAGCCATCAACCACTCGGCCATCTCTCCGAAAGATAATTTCTATTTTATCTTTTTTTTTCGCCAAATAGAACATAGCCCTATGAGTTAATACGAGCACTATGTAGAAAAAGATATAGGGTGTTACTTTCTTTATCTTTATAGGTCTATCAATCTGTCTATATAAATAAATGAGATACACGATCCAGCATACCTATTTGTGAAGTCAAAAAAAACCTTTAACTTAATGTCCGAATCGAATAAAAAAAAGTGGTATGGTAACAATAAGTTGGAAATAAGTCATCTCGAATCAACGGATTCATGATAAAATCCCTTTATTTATTAAAATTTTTTAGTGGGTAAGAGGATTAAATGGTGTATATTCTTTTGTTAATAGCTTGGAGGATTAAAAACATGACTATTGCTTTCCAATTGGCTGTTTTTGCATTAATTATTACTTCATCAATCTTACTGATTAGTGTACCCGTTGTATTTGCGTCTCCTGATGGTTGGGCGAGTAACAAAAATGTTGTATTTTCTGGTACATCTTTATGGATTGGATTAGTCTTCTTGGTGGGTATCCTTAATTCTCTTATCTCTTGAATTCATTCGTTGCAGATCCAAAAATAAGATGACCCCTCCCATTCCATGAATTACACATTCAAATTCAATATAAGTCCATAAAATGCAAATAAAGAAAACAAAAAAATGAGAGGGGGGGTCGAACTTCTGGAACTTGAGTGAAATATTAATAATAAATTAATAAATCTCAATTTATTAAATAGGAAATAATAATAAATAACTAAATAAAAAAACGAATCAAAAATTGATATCTGATATTAAATATAAAATATAATCTTTTATGGAAATAGAGAATAATATATTCTTGAATATGAAATTCTATAATAATATTATAGAATAAATATATTATTAATATATAATATATAATATATATATTTCTATATATTAATACAATTGTTAATTGAACTTATTTAGCGGTAGAAGTTGATCAAATGACTCCAAAACAAAGAGTGTATCTCGTATAGCTTTGAAGAAATATTATCCATCAATTTCTTATTAAGAAGGAAAAAAAAGCGGATATAGTCGAATGGTAAAATTTCTCCTTGCCAAGGAGAAGACGCGGGTTCGATTCCCGCTATCCGCCCAAATATAAATGGATTCAAAAAGATAAAAGATTTGGTATAGTTGACCAGGAAATATAGTAATTTTTTCTTCGCGTCTCAAAAGACAAGTATTAATTAATGACTAGTTAATAGAATCAAACTTACATTTGTTGAAAAAAACTGTTGCGGAGACAGGATTTGAACCTGTGACCTCAAGGTTATGAGCCTTGCGAGCTACCAAACTGCTCTACCCCGCGATGAAACAAAAAAACTTGGACTAAACTCTAATAAACAAAGACGAATTGAATGCGCCCCTATTCCATATCTGTACAAATAGAATAGCCTATTTAGACAGAATGGTAAAGGGGCCTCGTCGATCATAGAAAAAATAGAAAAATTAAGGGATACTTAAATCCTTACCAGCTTGATCTTGTTGCCCCTGGCAACAAACATGCATGAACCATTTCCCGAAGGATGTGTCCAGATAGTCCAAAGTCTCGATAGTTAGCTCTCGGTCTTCCGGTCGAAAAGCAACGTCGATGAAGACGTGTAGGTGCACTATTACGCGGTGGGGATTGTAATTTTCCATGAATTTTCCACTTCTCACTTAGCGACGGAATCTTACTTATTTCCTTTTTTGAGGATCGACGAATCAAATGATATTTTTGTTCTAATTTTTGCCTTTTCTTCTCCCTATAAATCAAACTTTTCTTTGCCATAATGCTTCAGTTCCTCTTATTATCAATGATAATGATACAAATCGGATCCTAGATGTAGAAATAAATATAAGAGTGCATACCTATTTTTTTTATTAAAAAAATATATTATTGCGGATAGAATACATAAATAATTAACCGAATTTACCCGATGTGGAAGCAATCAAGAAAGCCG